ATAATGTATATATATCGGACTTTTTCAGACAATTATAGACCCTGGGAGAAAATTCGGATTGATCAATAAAAATCGATTTCAATGCTATTTTTTTTTTGTTTTTTCTGAGTTTATCCAATTTCTCGTGAAAAGAAAAAGGGGATAAAGGAGCCTTGTGTTGATTGTCCTCTAAAGGTAAGTTTTCTTCTTCCTTTTGGAAAAAGGGAATACACAAATCAATCAAATTACGGAAGGCTTCATGAAGTGCTTCTTTCGGAGTTAAACTCCCATTTGTCCATATTTCGAGAAAGAGTATTTCTTGTTTTTGATTCCCATTCCCATACGAATGAATACTATGATTCACATTTCGAACAGGCATGAATACAGCATCTATAGGATAATTTCCATCTTGCAAGTTATCCGGCAGTTTTAGAAGATAGCCGCGATTTCGCTTGATTTCTAATCCAATACATAAACTAATTGGTTCTGTCAAGCTAGCTATATGTTGTGTATTGTCGACGATTTCTACATAAGGCGGTAAGATGATATCTTGAGCAGTTACATCTCCAGGACCCCTGACACAAATAGACGCGTTACAAGTTCCATAGAGATTACTTCTCAATACAATTTCTTTCGAATTTATTAAAATTTCATGGACCGATTCTTGAATACCCATTATAGTAGAATATTCATGGGGGACGTTCTCAGATTTTACACGTGTGATACATGTTCCTTCTATTTCTCCAAGCAAAGCTCTTCGCATCGCAATGCCTATTATGTCGGCTTGTCCTTTCATAAGTGGAGACAGAATAAAGCGACCATAATAAAGACGTTTACTTTCTGTTCTTGATTCAACACACTTCCACTGTAGTGTCCGAGTAGATACTGTTACTTTCTCTCGAACCATAGTAATAATTTGATTTGATTGAATTATTTATTTCTCTTGTTTCTCGTGAAATTTCTTCATTGTTCATTTCTACACACGTCTTTTTTTCGGAGGTCTACAGCCATTATGTGGCATAGGGGTTACATCCCGTATAAAAGTTAATAGTATACCACTTCGACGAATAGCTCGTAATGCTGCGTCTCTTCCGAGACCGGGCCCTTTTATCATGACTTCTGCTCGTTGCATACCTTGATCCACTACTGTACGAATAGCATTTGCTGCTGCAGTTTGGGCGGCAAAGGGTGTCCCTCTTCGCGTACCTTTGAATCCACAAGTACCTGCCGAGGACCAAGAAACCACCCGACCCCGTACATCTGTAACCGTGACAATGGTGTTATTGAAACTTGCTTGAACATGAATAACTCCCTTTGGGATTCCACGTGCACTCTTACGCGAACCAATACGTACATTCCTACGCGAACCGGTTCTCGGTGTAGCTTTTGCCATATTGTATCATCTCCTAAATATATGGATATATCCATTTCATCTCAAAAGAGATTCTTTTTTTGTATATTGAGTTCTTTAGCAAGTCAGATTATCCTTGTCTTTGTTTATGTCTCAGGTTGGAACAAATTATTCTAATGCGCCCCCGCCTGCGGATTAGTCGACATTTTTCACAAATTTTTCGAACGGAAGCTCTTATTTTCATATTTGTTATTCCTTATCTTAATTCTGAATCTATTTTTTGGTGGAAAATAAGTTTCTTGCAATTTTTCATCTCGAATCGTAGTGAATAAAAATCACCTAATCTTTCGAATCCTTGTTTCGGAGTCGATAAATTATACGTCCTCTGGTTGAATCATAACGACTTACTTCAATTTTTACTTTATCCCCCGGCAGTATCCGTATAAAACTACGTCGGATCTTTCCTGAAACATAACCTAAAATCAGATCCTCATTATCTAACCGAACCCGGAACATGCCATTGGGAAGTGATTCAGTAATTAAACCTTCATGAATCCATTTTTGTTCTTTCATTCCAGGTAAAGTCCCCCTGAAGTATCAACTAATGGAGACGAAAGGATATTAGACAGCCGATCCTCTTTCTTTTTCTTTTTTTTACAAATAGGAAGAGGTTTCGGATTCAATTTGTATATTAAAAGGATTACCATATATAACACAAAATTTCTCCGCCGATTCCTTCTAGTCGAGCCTCCCGGTCTGTCATTATACCTCGAGAAGTAGAAAGAATTATAATTCCCATCCCACCGAAAATTCTAGGAATTCGTTGAGAGTTGGAATAGATTCGTAGACCCGGCCGACTAATCCGTTTTAAATTTAAAAAATTTCTATAGGGTCTTTTCCTATTCCTTCTATGTCGTAGGGTTAAAACCAAAAAATATTTGTTTTTTTCTCGATGTTTTCGGACGTTTTCGATAAACCCCTCTCGGAAAAGTATTTTAACAACATTTTCGGTAATATTTGTAGATGCTATGCGAACAACTCTTTTTCTATCCATATCACCATTTCGTATAGAGGTTATTATCTCAGCAATAGTGTCTCTACCCATGATGAACTAAGATGGTTGGTGCTTTCAAATTGTATAGAATCAACATGTTTTTCTGTTTTTATTGGTTTCAATATAGGAATTTTTCAAGGTGTATACGTGAGACACAATATTACGAATTAATTTAGTTCTTAATCCATTTCTGCCAAATAAATCAAAGATGTTACAATCTTATCTTATAATACCTCGGGAGCTAATGAAACTATTTTAGTAAAATTTAATTGTCTTAATTCCCGGGGAATTGTACCAAAAATTCGAGTTCCCTTTGGATTTCCTTCTTGATCAATCACAACTGCAGCATTGTCATCATATCGTATTATCATACCGCTGTCACGTTTTAGTTCTTTACAGGTACGAACAATCACAGCTCTTACTACTTCTGATTTTTCTAGGAGCATATTTGGTACTGCTTCTTTGATCACACCAACAATAACGTCACCAATATGGGCATATCTACGATTACTAGCTCCTATGATTCGAATACACGTCAATTTTCGAGCCCCACTGTTATCCGCCACATTCAAATTGGTCTGAGGTTGAATCATGTCAATTTTTTTGTCTATGCTTACAATGCAAAAGATGAAGAAAATAAAAGAGATATTGTTTGTCAACAAAAAAAACAAACCTGCGATTTTGTTTTATTCCCAAAACTCGTTTCTGTTGGTTCTACATTCTTAGACCGAAATAAGAAATTGAGTTCGTATAGGCATTTTTGATGCTGCTATTAAAATAGCCCTTCTAGCAACATTTTCGCTTACTCCACCCATTTCATATAGTATTCGTCCCGGTTTAACAACAGCTACCCAATATTCAGGGGATCCTTTCCCCGAACCCATACGTGTTTCGGCAGGTCTTACTGTAACCGGTTTGTCTGGAAATATACGGACCCATATTTTTCCACCACGGCGTGCATTTCGTGTCATTGCTCGTCGACCCGCTTCGATTTGTCTAGACGTGATCCAAGCGGGTTCAAGTGCCTGAAGAGCATATTTACCGAAACAAATATGATTACCTCGATAAGATATTCCCTTCATTCTTCCTCGATGTTGTTTACGGAATCTAGTTCTTTTGGGGTTATAGTTGATAGTTGGTTCGGAATTCCATCTCTACTACAGAACTGGACATGAGAATTTCTTCTCATTCAGCTCCTCGCGAAGAAAAGGATTGAAATTTGAATTTCTATTAATTCGAATAGATATTCGAACATTTTTCGAAATAATAGTTTTTCTAACGTTTTAATAAATCTTTAGTTTCTTTTGTCCTTTATCCAAGTTTTTCAAGTCAAAGAAAAAAGCTTTCGCGGGCGAATATTTACTCTTGCAATCCCTATGTCGTAGCGCTTGGTCGTCACTTCTCAGAATAGATGAATTGCTTTCCGGTTCATTTCGCCATCCTTACTAGTGAATGAGTAAGATTCGTTTGTTCAATAAAATCTTTTGCATTCACAGGTCCCATCGTTCCCACCGCTTCGTACTTAAATGGTTAGGTCAGAATTCTACAACGGAGCTCATAACATAATTTCTTTTTGAGTCAACCCTCTTAGTCTTTATTGGCCCTAAGCTCTTGATTTTCTTAATATATATTAATAATTCATTTATTCTTTCATTTTCGAAAAATAAATTGAGTATTGATGCTTTATTACACTGTCTTTTCTGAGATGATTCATAGACCTTACATATTGGAATTCTATATCATAGATATTCTTTTTCTCCCTTTCTCTCATTCTTCCATTTATTCGCACCTTTCTTCTATATTTTGTTTTAAACTTAGCATTCAAGTTTATTCAAAAAAATTGCAGTTGCTACAAAGATATGAATGATTTATCATATCTTGACTGGTTCTTTAGATCCAGATAATACGAAGTGATGAGTTGGCTTTCATACTACCGACCCTAAAAAAACCAACGAGTCACACACTAAGCATAGCAATTATATCACAAAGTCAATCGACTTTTTATTCAATCCTATAGAATTAAGAATTAGTTTGATTGACCAGAAAAAAAAGGAAGGCCTTCCTTTTTTTCTTCAATCTATGCATAGACGGTAAAAACAATTCAAGTTTTCTTAGTCCTCTTCCTTGTCTATAAAAATCCAAATTTTGATGCCTAATACCCCATAGATAGTCCGAACTGTATAGGAACAATAATTAATTTTTGCGCGAATGGTTTGTAGGGGAACCCTACCCTCTCTGATCCATTCAACACGTGCAATCTCTTTTCCGTCGATACGCCCTGCAATTTGTATTTGAATTCCTTTTGTGTCTGCTTGTTCAGTTAATTCAATGGCCTTTTTCATTGCTTTTCGAAATGAAACTCTATTCTTTAATTGTCCAGCTATAAATTCTGCAAGAATATTAGGGTTTCCATAAGGTTTTGCAATTCTTGTGATAGCAATATTAAGTTTTCGGTTCACATAATGAAATTCTTTTTGTAGATTCATCTGTAATTCTTCTATTCCTCGCGGTCCACTTTCAATCAATAACTTTGGGAATCCCATATAGATTATCACCTGGATCAAATCGATTCTTTTTTGAATCTCTATACGGGCAATTCCCTCAGTGCCGGAGGAT